GGAAATAAAAAAAGACTTTTCGGACGAAATGGAAAAAATAAAGAATAGATTAAAAAAAAAATAGAATTATAATATTAATATATAATATTAATAATTAATATAATAATATATTATTAATATAATAGTAATTTAATAATAGTAATTCAATATTAAATTAATATAATACATAATACTAATTATAATTAATATAATAATATATTATTAATATAATAGTAATTTAATAATAGTAATTCAATATTAAATTAATATAATACATAATACTAATTAGAATACTAATATATTAAGACTATTATAATATAGTAATAGTAATAAAAAAGATAAAAAAAAGAAAGATAGAAACTTTGATTTTCAAGCCCTACTTGTTGTGTATTGTTGTGTAATGTAACATAGGAATTATCTTTTCTCAATTGGGAGAGATGGCTGAGTGGACTAAAGCGCCGGATTGCTAATCCGTTGTACGAGTTATTCGTACCGAGGGTTCGAATCCCTCTCTTTCCGGTTCCGTTGATGACTTGGTATTTTTTTTTCAAGCCTTTTTCTTTATTTATTTTCTAATAGTTAAATTCTAATAGTTAAAGATGTAGAATAGATAAAATTCTAAGAACATTTAATAAAAATCAAGCAAGGAAAAAGCCTTCTTTTTTTTTATTCTTCACGTCCAGGATTACGCCCTGGATCATTAGATAAAAATCCAAAGATGAAAAGAGAAACAAAGAATATTACTACTGTGTAAACAAAGAGTTTGAGAGTAAGCATTAGACAATCTCCAAGATCTTTTTTTGTTTGGAAAAAAAGAAAATAGATTCTCTATTTTTATACCACATATCATATTTTGACACCAAGAAATGAAGTGGTTTATATAAATTTCTCGAAATAGAAAAATAGAAAAGAATTTTTCTAAATTCATTTGTAATAAGAGTTGAGTCTTTCGTTGCTAAAAATTTTCTTTCATACCGAAAATTAGATATTTCGGTGGGCTCTAATCTAATAGGTTTCTTTTAATAGAATAATAGAATGGAAAAAAGTTCAGAATGAGGAGATGAGGTAGGTAATCTAGATTTTTCACGTCTATACAATAACTTCAATGTTTGAATTAAGGGCCTATACTATAAGACTTATCTGATCTTATCAATTATTATAATTTTTCCTCTTGAATAAATCAAGAATTATTCTAGGACAGTATTAAAAATCTCATCGAAAACTTACAGCAGCTTGCCAAACAAAGGCTAATAGAAAAAAGAACACAGGGATTACTGGCATAACATCTACGATTGGATTCAAAAAAGCGTAGGCTTCAGGCAATTTTGTGAAGAAAAAACTGCTTGAATAAAGGGCAAAATTAAGACAGATACAAATCAAATTAAAAATATTAAGCATAACAAACATTTTGTTCTTGAAGATAATTGTATTTTGACTGAGTTATTAATATGACATTGATAATTGATATAAAAAATAATATAAATTGATATAAAATAGAGTTAAGGTAGATAAAAAACTTTAAACTCAGCCAATCAAAAATCCTTCAATTATTAGCTAAAAAAAGAATAAAAGAAATCATATTTTCATACAATATCTTAATGGAATTCTATATTATGATCAATAAATTCAGTTTAATTCTATATCTACACATATCAAAATGCAAACAACAAGCTAATCCATTTCATAGATATTTTTTGGGACGGGAATTGACAAAGAACCAATACCAATATTAGTTTGATTAGTGTTGAATCAAAATAGAAATGGGGCGTGGCCAAGCGGTAAGGCAACGGGTTTTGGTCCCGCCATTCGGAGGTTCGAATCCTTCCGTCCCAGAGCATATTTATTCTCTATATCAAAATTCTATATATAAAAATAAAGATTGTTTTTTTGAACAACCTTCTACCTCCTATTTTTAGTTAAAATTAAAAGTATAATAAATGCAATTCGGGCCGGCTTAGGGTGAAAAAAAAAAAGGAAACAATGAATTCATCTGTACCTCTTTGACTTTGTACCTATAAAAAGAGAGTCTAGCATCCAATAAGATGGGATCATTCTTTATTTGATTTATCATTCATTATCACACATCCCATGATCATTTTCAATGTCTGTTCGAATCTCATTAACAAACAAAGAAAATACATATGTTACACATTTATTTTTCGACCTATCTATTTGTTTTATTTAAAATCATTGATGGTTTAATCTGAATTTGAATATGGGATTTATCTCTTTTATGATGATAAAACAGAGTCCTTACTGTAAAACGTTATTCAAATAATGATATTGATATTCAAATAATGATATTGATATCGGATAGGCTATTTTTAAATTAAATCTTTTTAATGATTTTTTATGAGTCCTTGGTACTTGAAGACGTGTGGGATTGACGACTCGGTCCTATCGAGTCACTTGAAGATGAAGATTCAAAGAGAACTACTTATTTCTTAGTCTTATCTTATTGGTTTGCTAATATTAGTATTGGAAATCAAAAAATATTTATATGATAATATATCACAATAAAATATCAATAAAATATGGAGTTAATTTGAATTAATTCTTTTGTTTTCTTCATTGTGTATTTTTTTATTAACACATTTACATTCATATTGACAACAGTGTATCAAATAAATATAATCCGATCTGGGTAATTAGATCTTATCTGTAGATTTCTTTATATCTATTCCAACGGTTTGGTTTTTTTTCTTCATTCAAATGAAATGATAGGTTTATTGGATTTGTTGTGATACAAAAATCTTTTTTTTTTTTTTTGATTGGAAAAAAAAAATGGAAATGTATTGTTCTATTAGAAAAATGTATAAAAATAAATATTTCCATTTTTTTAATTGTTTTCAATTTTAAATATATTAATTTTTAAAATATATTAATTTGAGAATCTTTTCTATTCTTATCTGATCTGTTCTTTATTTTTTTTTTTTTTTATGTTCCGAATCGATTAGAAATTTTTCTATTTCATTTCGTGTTCATTTCTTGTTAGTTTAATGTTTTGATTGTGTCGTACGATTCAATCTCTTTATTTATTCTCTTTGATTTATTTTGATTTTTGATTCCGATTCTATCTACATAACTTAATTATTTTATTTGTATTGGGGTTGCTAACTCAATGGTAGAGTACTCGGCTTTTAAGTGCGGCTAACAGCTTTTATACATTTGTACGAAGAAAGGAATTCGTCCATACCGTTGGTATTATTTGTAAGACCACGACTGATCCTGAAAGGAATGAATGGAAAAAACAGCATGTCGTATCAATAGAAAATTCTGAAAAAAAAAAAAAAGGAATTCAAAGTTGGGAATGAATGGAAAAAACAGCATGTCGTATCAATAGAAAATTCTGAAAAAAAAAAAAAAGGAATTCAAAGTTGGGGTTGGGTCGAGTTAATAAATGGATAGGGCTCCGCGGTTCCAATTATAGGGAAATAAAAAAGCAACGAGCTCCCGTTCTTAATTTGAATGATTTTCCGATCTAATTAGACGTTAAAAATAGATTAGTGCCTGATGCGGGAAAGGTTTTTTCTTGAGTGGATTTTCGATTTTTTTAATGAGTCCTAACTATTAGCTATTCTCCACTATGAAGGGGAGTTGAATGTGTAGAAGAAAGAGTATATTGATAAAGAAATTTTTTTTTCCAAAATCAAAAAAGAGTGATTGACTTGAAAAAGTAAAGGATTTCTAGTCACCCTATTACCCTATAATGAACATAAACCAATTAGAAATGAACATAAACCAATTAGATGGAAAAAAGAGAGGATAGAGAGTCCGTTGATGAGTTTAACTATTTCCGAGGTATCTATTCTTTTTATATTCTACTATTTTGTTTTTATGGTATCGCACTATGTATCATTTAATAACCCAATAAACCCCCTATCTTTGCTTCAATTAAATTGAATTTAAAATGAAAATAGAGAAATCTCAAAGAAATTTAGAAATAGATAGATCTCGAAAAAACGACTTCCTATACCCACTTATCTTTCGGGAGTATATTTATACATTTGCTCATGATCGTGACTTAAATAGATCTATTTTGTTAGAAAATGTAGGTTATGACAATAAATATAGTTTACTAATTGTAAAACGTTTAATTACTCGAATGTATCAACAGAATCATTTGATTATTTCTGTTAATGATTCTAACCAAAATCCATTTTTTAGATATAACAAAAATTTTTATTTTCAACTGATATTGGAGGGGTTTGCAGTTATTGTGGAAATTCCATTTTCCTTACGATTAGTATCCTCTTTAGAAGGGTCAGAAATAATCAAATCTCATAATTTACGATCAATTCATTCAATATTTCCTTTTTTAGAGGGCAAATTCCCACATTTAAATTATGTGTCAGATGGACTAATATCTTACCCCATCCATCTAGAAAAATTGGTTCAAATCTTTCGCTATTGGGTGAAAGATCTCTCCTCTTTGCATTTATTACGACTCTTTCTTCACGAGTATTGGAATTGGAACAGTTTTATTATTCCAAAGAAATCTATTTCCATTTTTGCAAAAAAGAATCCAAAATTATTCTTGTTCCTATATAATTCTCATGTATATGAATACGAGTCCATTTTCTTTTTTCTTCGTAATCAATCCTTTCATTTCCGATTAACATTTTCTCAGTTCTTTCTTGAGCGAATATATTTCTATGGAAAAATAGAATATTTTGTAGAAGTCTTTACTAAGGATTTTCGGGACAGCTTATGCTTGCTCAAGGATCCTTTCATACATTATGTTAGATATCAAGGAAAATCCATTTTGGTCTCAAAAGATACGCCTCTTCTGATGAAAAAATGGAAAGATTACCTTGTCAATTTATGTCAATGTCATTTTGATGTGTGCTTTCAACCAAAAAAGATCTATAAAAACCCATTATCATTATACAAGCATTCTTTCGCCTTATTAGGCTATCTTTCAAGTTCAAGTGTACGACTAAACCTTTCAGTGGTACGGAGTCAAATGCTAGAAAATGTATTTCTAATAGATAATACTATGAATAAACTTGATACAACAG